TTCGCTCAAGAAAGACTCCAGAAGATATTGATCGTAAATAAGAAGACTGTTTACGAATAAACAGGAATATATATTCGCATTCATATACATAAAAATTATGTAGGAACCAAAAGAATCTTTTCTTTATTTTTGAAAAGACGTAAATGGATTTTTTTGAAGTAATGAGACTATTCAAATTATGATATTCGTGGAAAATAAATCGCAATAAATGCAAATAAGGAACATCTTTGATCCAACATTGAAGGATTTGAACCAAGATTTCCAGATGGATGGGATAGGGTATTAGTAGATCCGACACATAATTTAAATGTGATAATTTATCCTCTAAAAAGGGAAATATTGAATGAATAGATCGTAAATTCTGAGATTTTGGTATTCTTTTTTCTTCAAGGGAGGATACTAATCGTGACGAGAATGAAATTTCCAGAATGACTCCAAAACCTTCTGATACCATTTGAGAATAAAAATGATAAGAAAAAGAATTCTTGTGCAGCGAAAATTCATTTTGGTTAGAATCATTCACCGAAGAAATCAAATATTTCTGTTGATACATTCGAGTAATTAAACGTTTCACAAGTACAAAACTAGATTTATTGTCATAACCGATAATTTCCACAGGTTCATAAAAAATCAAACTATTGAAGCTATTATAATGAGCAAGTGAGTAAATATACTCCTGAAGGAGTAGCGGATATAGGAAGTTTTGTTGCCAAAATCTCTCTTTTTTCAATCTCAATATCCTTGTAATTCTGCTATTTAAATACATTTCTACTTTAACCAAAAAAGAGAGGCATTTCTTGTGTTATGAAATGATACATAGTGCAATATGGTCAGAACGGCGTATATGTGTATGTTGTATATAGTCTATAGTCTCTTTTTTCTCTTATAGTAAAATACTCTTTATAAGAAAATAGTAGAACTTCTAACTAGAAGAAATTAGAATAATAAAGAGAAATTAGAATAATAAAGAATAATAGAATAAGAATCTTATTCTTCTAATTATTCTAAAAGATAATTCTAATAATAGAGTCTAGTATTATTATATACTATGCACTGTCTATACTTTTACTTTATATTTTTTCTATTTTAAAGAATCTAAAATAAGATAGACTTTTTTATAGACTTATAGATTTTTTCTACTTTTTAAACTTTTAGACTGTACTGTGATTAAAAATCATAAGAATAATCTAAGAAGTAAAAAATTATAGAATTATAGAAAAGTAAGAAAAAAGAAAGAATATATACCCCGGAGACAAAGAGCCCAATCTACAGATCTTTTTCTTTTCCCTTTCTATCTAATTTGATTTTCTTTTACTTGTTAATATAACTAGTAATATAGGAATAATAAAAATAAGAAAAAAGGGTAAAAATCTTTTATTTTCGCAACCCAATCACTCTTTTGACTTTGGAAATAAGAATTTTTTATCACTATACTCTTTCTTCTACACATCCGTCTACAATCCACAATAAAGAATAATTAGGATTAATAAAAAAAAGAATCAATGGTCTCACAAGAGACCCTTTTCCCACATCAGGCACTAATCTATTTTTAACGTATAATTAGTAATTTGATCGGGTAATCATTCAAATTAAGAAGGGAAGCTCGTTGCTTTTTTGTCTTACTCGAATTGGAGCCATAAGGCTCTATCCATTTATTCACTAGACCCAAAATACTTTACTGAACTTTAAAAATGTTCTAAAAAGAAAAATTTTTGTTCTATTTATATTATGAGTACTAGAATTTTTCTTTTTTTTTATTTTTCTATTCTTTTTACGACATGCTCTTTTTTCCATTCATTACCTTTCAGGATCAGTCGCGGTCTTATAAACTATACCAATAGTCTAGACGAATTTCTTCATCCAAATGTGTAAAAGATCATAGTCGCAATTAAAAGCCGAGTACTCTACCATTGAGTTAGCAACCCGGATCAATATGAAGTGTAGATATGATCGAAAGAAAAAAATTCAGCAAACTCATCCATTTTACTAAAATGAAGGAAAGAGCCAATAGGGAATGGGGATAAAAAGATCTATTTATATACGATCAAATTATATTTGTTTGATACGCCATTGTCAATATGAATGGACTTTTTAGAAAACAAAATTCAATAAATTCTATGGAAATTTGTGTTGGATTAGCACAACATAAAGAATAAAACTTTGAGTGGAAAAAAATCAGGAATAAGAAAAAGGTATAGATAGAAAAATAGCGGCTTTCTTTAATCAAAAAAAGAAAGATACAATACAAATACAAGAAGAAAGATTACCCCCCTTGTTGGGGGGTTCCACAAAAATAAGAAAAAGAAGAATAAAATAAGTATGAATAGAACAAGAAAAAAAAAACTTTGAATTTTGAATAAAGAATTAAACAAAGATAGGTACTCTTTATCCTATACTTTTTTCTTCATGATTCTTGTTTTTCTTTTCTTTTTTTATCAAAAGAAATTTGAAATTCTTTAAAGAATTCTGTCTTGCTTAAAATATCATAAACAGTTTCTGTGGGTTGAGCACCTTTTTCAAGGAAATATAAGATAGCAGGAACATTTGAATAAGTTTGATTCTTTATCGGATCATAAAAACCCACTTTTCGAAGATCTCTTCCTTCTCTTCGGGATCGAACATCAATTGCAACGATTCGATAGATGGCTCATTGGGATAGATGTAGATAAAAGATGCCCCCCTAGAAACGTATAGGAAGTTTTCTCCTCATACGGCTCAAGAAAAAATGATTCTAATTTCTAGAATTTCTATTTCTATCTATATAGATAGAAATAGAAAGAGAAAGGGATCTATAAAGAATTAGACTGAAATTTGAGCCTTTTTTTTTCCTTCTTTACAGAAAAATAAATTTCATTTAGACTCCTAACTCAAGTTGGGTATTTTTCAAAGAGTTCAAAAGGAAATCCTTCAAATTTATTGAGCTGTCTCTAACCTCTTTTTTTGTCTATTTTCAGATCTATTTTTTTTTACTCATTCTGATCCAATTGTTGAGACAAGTTAAAAAAGTGTTTCCTTGTTCCGGAATTTGTTGTCTTTTCTTTGTGCTTTTTTAAATCATTAGGTTTAGACATTACTTCGGTGATCTTTACTCCTTTTCAAAAAGGCAGCAACATACCTTTTGTTTTTTCTATGGAAAAGGGAAAAATCATTTTATTCCTTTGTGATACACTCTTGATCAAAACAGTTTTAAAATTTCGACAAATTTGGTTTTTTTTTCATTTCAAACTTGTTCAATTTTGAACCTCTCCATTTATCTATAATTTAGATATCGATGATATTTTTACAAAGTTGATCTAACTTATTGATTGTCACTAACCCTAGATTATTACCCCGATAAAAGAATCAATTCTTTTTGCTCGAGCTCCATCATATGCTATACCTTATATATACCATTAGTATCTTTATTTAGCAACCCAAGACAAATTCAATCAGGTTCCTAGCAGAACAAATCATGTCGAGACAAGAGCATCTTTATTCGTATAGAAGATGGTGGATGTCAGAATCCACAGCCAATCATGTCCTTCAAGTCGCACGTTGCTTTCTACCACATCGTTTCAAACGAAGTTTTACCATAACATCCCTATAATTTTCTTTTAATTTGGAACCATATGCAATTGATTCAATATGGAATCATGAATAGTCATTGGCTGAACCGATACATAAGAATCTACACTTATAGACTTATAGATTAAGTCTATACCCAGAAAGGATTTCACTTAAAATTACCTCCATATTTTCTCATATGAATAATATCACATAAAAAAACAAATCAGTTTTAAGCAAACTTATTTACATCTTCAACAAATCTTTCAGGATTGTCCATCAGAAATTCTTTTTCTTAAAATAAAAAAGATTATAAACCTAAAAAAATTCTTTGGCTTTACTTTCATTCAGATGAAAAAGAAATCCCCATGAATGGATAAAAGTTTTTATTTAACTAAATATTTCATTGAAATATTCATAAATATTAAATTATAGTAAATTAGAGAATAATAAGATATTCTCAATAAGAAAAATATACAAAAAATATACAAATAGACAATATATATTCTTATGTAATAATTATGTATTTATGTATGAATATATTCTAATCTAAATATATCCTAATATATTCATATTTTCTCATTTTTTCTTTATATTTATGAAATATAATTTTCTGATTTGAATATTATGATTTACTTTTTTTTTACCATCTCCAATTGAATCTGATTTTCATTTAATTTAAAACAGAGAGATAGTTTGAGAATAGAGTTTTTTTGTTTTCATTATTATAAAGTATAAAAAGTCTCGTGTAAGGTAAGATCAAAGATAAAATCAGAATCCTCGAATTCTGATCTTTTCGCATCCATCTCCATCATAAAAAAAAAACAAAGAATTGTTGAATTCAATTTTCAATTTCAATCGAGAAGAATTTTTCGTTTCTGATGCGAACGATCTGGGACGGAAGGATTCGAACCTCCGAGTAACGGGACCAAAACCCGTTGCCTTACCGCTTGGCCACGCCCCATTTCTTTTTGGTCTAAGAAAAACTAAGATAAATATTTGTTATTCGTCAATAACCAACCTAAAGAAATATAGGACATGTTGCCGCTAGGATTCAACATAATAGATATAGAATCAAAAAGATTAATTGATCATTACTTAGAATTCAATTAAGATATTCTATGAAAATAGAATTCCTTGTATTCTTATTTGATTGGATAATGTAAGGAAGGATTCTTGATTGGGGAGAAGTCAAAGAAAAATAAGAATTTCTTTCTTTTATCTGCCTTTTTTCTTTTCAATTTTCCCTCAGAAAAACAACTCAATGCAATCTGATAATTTATTCTTCAATTTAATTTGAATCTTTAACTTTAAGAACAAGAAAAGAATATTTGTTATGCTTAATATCTTTTGTTTAATTTGTATCTGTCTTAATTCTACCCTTTATTCGAGTAGTTTTTTCTTTGCCAAATTGCCCGAGGCTTATGCCTTTTTCAATCCAATCATAGACGTTATGCCAATTATCCCTGTACTCTTTTTTCTCTTAGCCTTTGTTTGGCAAGCTGCTGTAAGTTTCCGATAAAAATTGAATCTCTAATCTCTATTTCTAATCTCTATTCAATTCATAATTTATTTGATAAAAAAAAAAGATGAGATTTTATTCTGAAAATCAATAAGATCATAAATAAGATTCAGATAAGTCTGGACATTAGGAACCCTCGATTCAAAAAGTCTGGTATTTTATATTGAAATTCAATTTGAATATTGAATAAGGTAAGGGGGCGATGATCTTTATTTTTTCTTTACTTTATCTTTTCTTTAAAAAGCTAACCAGCTTATTTCTTTTGTTCTAACCGTTCCTTTATAAGATCCCATACCCCATAAAATTACTTAATTATAGATATGAATATGGAAATAAATTTTTGGTAACGAAAAATATTACATTAGAAAAAAAATTCATAAAAATAAATTTCAAAAAAACTTCTTTTTTTTTCATCTTTAGAGCGATAGTATGTGTCGTAAAATAGGTGATCTATTTCCTTAAAAAAATGATCTTATCTTATCTTGGAGATTTGTAATGCTTACTCTTAAACTATTCGTTTACACAGTAGTAATATTCTTTGTTTCTCTATTCATCTTCGGATTCTTATCTAATGATCCGGGGCGTAATCCTGGGCGTGAAGAATAAAAAGAATAAAAAAAGAGATGAGATTCATTTTTACTTTTTCCTTTCTTTTTTCATAGGTAAATGTATAAAGAAAAGAAATGGAATAGATGTTAGATAAAGATAAAAGATTCATAAATAAAGAATAATCAAAAATTATTCCAATTATAAAATCTCAAGTGATCGGGGGGGGGGTCGGAGAGAGAGGGATTCGAACCCTCGATACGAATAATTCGTACAACGGATTAGCAATCCGACGCTTTAGTCCACTCAGCCATCTCTCCCCATTCAAAATTGGAAATTTATCATGCATGTAATTTAACACATGAAATCAAGATTGATAACAATTTTGATTTTACTTCAATGATTCAAAAAAAATTTCTCGAATAGAAAGAATACCTTACTTCTTTTATTTTGTACAAAACAAAAACTTCATTTCTCCGGCCTGGTTAAGTAGAAGTACTGGCCGGGCCAGTACTTCTTTTGTTCCGACAAATCAAAATTGTTATTAAAACGAGAAGAATAATTTTCATTGCCATTCCTAATTATTAAAAATTAGATAAGATTCTAATAGATAGATTATCTTATAAATTATTGAAACTATTCTTTATATCTAACTATATCTAAATTAATAATTAATAGAATTAATATATTCTATTTTCATTTTATATTTTTATATTCTTTTATATTCTATTAATATTATATTCTATTAATAATATATTCTATTAATAATATATTCTATTAATAATATTATTTTTCTTTAATTTATATTTATTTATTTAATTATTTATTTAATATTTATAATATTTAATTTATAATTTAATCTTAGAGATTCTATTTCTATTCTCAGTATATTTTAGTAGATTCTAGTAAATTAGATAAATTAGAGTCTAAAATTAGAATATTTAATCTTTATAGCTTTATAGTAAAAAATAGTAAAAGTATTCTAGTACTCTTACTAGTACTAGTAAGAGTCTTTATAGTATTTTATAGTATAGAGTAATATAGTACTAAGATTTTTCGTGTTTATTTTTTTTTTCTTAAGACTTCTTTCTTCTTAATATTAAGACTTCTTAAGGGAATTATTAAGATGAATATAATACTGAACTTCAAATTTCATTTAGAATGAAATTTGTTTTCCATTAATGAATTTCCTAATTTTATAAATTTTCTATTTAAGAATAAAAAAATATATCTGATATATCTGATAAGAGAAAGAATATAAAAAAAAACACACATATTTTTAAAATGATACTATAAATCATTTACTTGTTCAAAGCAAAGGACAAGTTTGAAAGTTTGAGGTCCAATTTACCCAAATTCAGAAAATCTAATGGTTCAAATGAAGAGAGGTTTCAAAAAATAAAAGACTTATAACTTTAGTACACTATTGAAATTTGACTAAACTTTTTGCTATTTATACCTATTCTTAAGTTTTCCCACGGTGGAACAAAATACGTGTTAATGCTGAAATTTTCATGATTCTGATGCTATCTTGACTACATATAATTACTTTGTTGGACAAAAGGCCCATTTATATCCAATAATGAATATGTAGCGGGTATAGTTTAGTGGTAAAAGTGTGATTCGTTCTATTAACAACTTCAATAGTTAAGGGGTCTTTCCTTTTTTTTTTCATATTTCATATTCCGATCAAAAACTTTATTTCTTAAAAAGATTTAATACTTTATCCTTCAACAGCACATTTGAGGAAAAAATATACATTATCACGATTTATATCCAAAAGACAATTATAATTTTCATAAAAAAATTGTATTATGGAGTCGAGAAGCATAATTTTTTTTGATTGATTCAATTCTTCCAATTAAATGAGTATGAATAAAAGATCTATG